ATTTTTCTTACTCAAAAAAAGAAGAAGAAAGAGAGGATCTGAACAAAATCGATGAAACGAAAGAAATTGGAAAAAATATCAATAAAAATAATGAGAATTTCACAATTCTTCAGAAAAAAATTGCAAAAAAAGATCGTTTTTTCTTTGAAAAAACTCTTGCAACCCTTCTTTTCGATTCAAATCAATGGGACCGACCCCTTCGCTATATAAAAAATGAGAACTTTGAAAAAGCTGTCCGAGATGAAATGTCACAATATTTTTTTGATATATGTGAAAGTGACGGAAAAAAAAGAATTTGTTTTACATTTCCCCCTAGTGTATCGATTTTTTTGGAAACACTAAAAAGAAGGCTAATACCCCCAGCCCTAGAAAAGTCAGGTTTTCATTGTAGTGATTGTAAAAATACAATAGAAGATATGGAAAATTATGAATTTCCATTTAATGTTAATGAATGCTATCCTTTTAAGAATACTCCTGTATGGGTTTCTACCAACAAAGAAAAGGAAAAAACAGAAAAAAGGGAATTTCTAAATCGAATTAAATCTCTAGAGAAAAAATATAGTTTTTTGAATAGACTCGAAACAAGAACTCGACTGTGTAAGGATGATTCTAGAAAAAAATACTTACCGAAAAGGTATGATCCTTTCTTGAGCGGATCATATCGAAAAACAATCGACAAACATTCAATCCTCAAAAAAGCTTCGACAAAAAATTTGATAGAAAAATTTAAAATAAATCGAATTCATCAAATCCTCGTTCCGTACACCGACGATGAACAATTAGAACTTAAAATGGAAATAAAAAAATTTGATGATAAAAATTCAGATTCAATAGAATCAACAGAATCAACAACTTTTTTCACAGTCATTACAAAAGCTATTTCTCACAGTCTTTTTATTATTCCTCATTTGTCCTACGCTCACACCCGTTATTTTTGGGGAAAACTTCTTTTGGATAGTCTGAGAGATGCCTATAATTTTTATTTTCCTCATCCCGCTGGTACGCCTTTTACAGAAAGATTGAGTTTTCTCAAGGCACACTTTTTTGAAATGCGTAGGAATCATATAGAGTACTTTGAATATTATTCGTATATTGTAAATGAAAGACGTCGTATTTTTTATCCACACAGATCCCTTTTTCACTTTGACTTTCCAAGTTGGACAAGTTCCGGCTTTTCTCTTTTTTTCTTTCCTTGGAAAAATGTTTGGAAACAAACGAAGGACCTTCTCAATTATGAAAACTTAGAAAGACAAAAGTTAGAAAGAGAAAAGGAAAAAATATATGAAAACTTTTTTTTTAAAAAATTATTTTTTTTTTTTACTGATGCTAATAGTCAAAACATACGCACAAGTCAAAATAGAATAAACGAAATCAGAAAAATAATTCCCCGATGGGAATATCAATTAATTACTGACGAAGACGATATGGAAACAGAAGAAGACGAATTGGAAATTCGTCCAAGAGACGCCAAATGGGTAGTGATTTTTACTGATATCAAAGAGATGAAGGAGGCTGCGGATGAATCGGAAGACTTGACTATGATACGCTATTTAGAACAACCAGACTTTGATCGAGATCTAATCAACGGGTCTGTGCGGGCGCAAAGGCGCAAAGTAGTTATTTGGAAAGTGTTTCAAGGAAATGCGCATTCACCCCTTTTTGTGTACAGAATAAAAAACCCTATTATCTTTTCTTTAAAATCTAATATGTTAGACATGTTTAAATTGATTAAATCCATTTTTAGAACTACTATTTTTAGAACTACTGTAGAGTCTACAAACGAACAAACAAAAATAGAAAAAAATGGAATCGAAAAAGAAAAAAAAAATATAAGAGACGAAAGCAGACAAATGAAGATAGCAGCTCGCTGGGAGACTCATAATTATGGGCAAGCAATAAGATCTTGTTTGTTGCTAATTCATTCTTTTTTTCGAAAATATATTCTATTGCCTTCATTGATAATTGGAAAAAATCTTGGACGTATATTTTTACACCAACGTCCTGAATGGACGGAGGATTTTCGGGAATTAAAAAAAGAGATGCATGTTATATGTACTTATAATGGCACTTCATTATCAGACGACCTAGAATTTCCTGAAAATTGGTGGGTAGAAGGTCTTCAGATCAAAATAATATTTCCTTTCCGTCTGAAACCTTGGCATAACGACGAATCTTATGCAATTGAAACAGCAAAGGAGGCTGTTTCTTTTTTAACGACTTTTGGACTAGAAACTAAAGAACCTTTCGGTTTGCCCCAAAAAGGACCTTCCTTTTGGAAACCCGTTTTTCAAGAACTGGGAAAAAAAGTTGAAAAAATGAAAAAGCAGTATTTCAAAAGAAAAAAAAAAATACTTGCAAAAGTTTCAAAAGAAAACCCAATTCAATTAAGAGAATTAGAAATCTATGAATCGAATGAAATTCAAGAAGAAAAAGATTGCATGATCAGCAATCAAATAATTAACCAATCTTGTAGTCAAACAGGATCACCAGGTTTGACAAATTCCTCATTGACAGAAAAAAAAATAAAAGATCTGACTGAGCGAATAGGCACAATTAGAAATAAAATAGAAATAATTACAAACAATAAAAGAAAAAATGATACGGGTATTAACAAATCAAGTTTTAATGCTAAAAGCTTAGAAAAATGGAAAATAGTAATAAAAAAAAGAACTGTTCGATTAATTTCTAAATTTCCCCTTTATTTGAAATTTTTCATTGAACTAATATATCGGCATATATTTCTATATATTGAACTAATATATCGGCATATATTTATATCTAGCATTCAATTGAAACTATCAGGGGTATGTAAAGTTTTTTTGAATAGTTCATATATTAATACTCGTCTTAGGTTAACAAAAAAAATTATTGAGAAATCCCTAGACCTAATAATCAAAAAAAAAAAACCAATTCCCTTTAAAAAGTCCCTTGATAACATTAAGCATATTAAAAGCAATTTACATATTTTTTTTGACTTATCTTGCGTGTCACAAGCATATGTATTTTACAAATTATCACAAATCCAAGTTAGTAATTTGCATAAATTAAGATCTGTTTTTCAATATCAAGGAATCTCTTTGTTTCTTAAGCCCGAAATAAAAGATTATTTGGAAAAACAAGGAATGATGAATCATTCCAAATTAAAATTAGATGATAAGAAACTTACGAATTATGAACAAAATCAATGGAAAAACTGGTTAAGAGGGTATTATCCATATGATTTATCATCGATCAGATGGTCTAGATTAATGCCTGAAAAATGGCGAAATACTTCCCGTCAATCTTGTATAGATAAAAACAAAAATATAGAAAAAAAGGAAAACTTAAGCAAATGCAATTCCTATGAAACAGATCAAGTAAGTAATTCAAAAAAAAAACAGGAAATATACAAATTAGCGAATCAAAAAGAAAATTTTCAAAAATATTATAGATATGATCTTTTAGCAGATAAATTTCTTAACTCCGAAAAATTCAAGGAAATAATTTATGAACTTACATTTCAAGGAAATAAGAGGGGAGAACTTTCTTGTAACACACACGAGGACCCACTTTACGATATTTTTAAAACCACCCCTATCTATAATTATGTGAATCTGCTAGCTGTGGAAAAAATGGTAGATAGAAAATATTTGCGTTGGAAAAATTTGTATCACAGACAAAAAATAGATATTGAGTCCTCTATCACGACCGATGCCAATACGAATCAAAATAGGCAAAGAAAAACTCATAACTATTTGAAAATATCTATTTCAAATGCCTATTTGGATATTTGTTATTTTAGGCTTCCAGACAATCTCCCAAAATTCCACAACGTTTTTTTTGATTGGATGGGAATGAATGAAAAAATGCTAAATTACTCTATCTCGAATCTAGAAGGTTGGTTCTTCCCAGAATTTGTCTTATTTCATCAGGCATATAAACTGAAACCTTGGTTTAGACCAAACAAATTACTTCTTTTAAATCTAAATAGAAATGAAAAGAAAAAAAGCAAATTCAAAAAAAATCAAGAAGAACCCCCAAAAGGAAAAGATTCTGCATCTGTTCTGTCACAACAAAAATCTAATGAAGAAAATCCTGTAACATTAGACATGAAAAAGAAAAAAAGTCAACTAGATTCCTTCCTAGAACGTTATTTACTTTTTCAATGCAAATGGCGGGATACTTCGGACGAAAGATTAATGAATAATCAGGAGATATATTGTCTCCTGCTTAGACTGAGCGATCCAAGAAAGATTATTCTATCTTCAATTCAAACAAGAGAAATGGATTTGGATATAATGATGATTGATCATAGTCTAACTTGTACAGAATTGCTCAATAAGGGAATATTGATTATAGAACCCATTCGTCTGTTTGGAAAAAATGATGGACTATTTTTGATGTATCAAACCATAAGTACTTCGTTGATTGATAAGAGTAAGTACCAAAAAAATCAAAAATACCAAGAAGAAAGATATGTTTCTAAGAATCATTTTGATTTCCTTATTCCTGAAAATATTTTATCATTTAGACGTCGTAGAAAATTGCGAATTCTAATTTCATTCAATTCAAAGTATCGAAAGGATGAAAATCGAAATCTAGTATTTTGGAACGGAAAGAACAGAAAAAACAGCAACCAAGCTTCGCCTGGGAATAAAGGTCTTAATATAGAAGAAAATCCATTAATGAAATTAAAGCTCTTTCTTTGGCCTAATTATCGATTAGAAGATTTAGCCTGTATGAATCGGTATTGGTTTAATACCCACAACGGCAGTCGTTTCAGTATGTTAAGGATACATCTATATCCACTATATCCACAATTGAAAATGAAAATTCGTGGATAATAACTCTATATCCATATATCATATACTTTCTTTTAGATATGATATATGGGTATATGAAAATATGAAAAAATATAGGGTATCCGAAAGAAATATGCGGATCGCACATTTTAGTCTTCCCTTTCATTGATATATTCAATCCAATATGAAATGAATAATGGGGGACTTCAATCTTGAAATGAATCAATAGAACTTTTTTTTTAGGTCTAAACCCTTCAATGCAAAAATTTTCGAATCTTTTTCTACCTATATCTCAAGCCAATTCAAATTTGGATGGATTGATTTGAATCCAAAAAATTAGCAGTTTTAAAATAGCTTGAAATTAGATTTTTGTATATACCCATTAAAATTAATGGCATTATTATTACTGATCGGTAAAATCCATATCTTTCAAAAGGAGGGGGAAATTTTTCTATGGTAAAAAATTCATTCATTTCGGTTATTTCTCAAAAAGAAAACACAGAAAACAGGGGGTCTGTTGAGTTTCAAGTATTCACTTTCACCACTAGGATAAGTAGCCTTACTTCGCATTTGGAATTACACAAAAAAGACTCTTCATCTCAGAGAGGTTTGCGGAAAATTTTGGGAAAACGTCAACGACTGCTGGCCTATTTGTCAAAAAAAAATAGAGAACGTTATAAAGAATTAATTACTAAGTTAGATATTCGAGAGATAAAAACTCGTTAACTTGACGCCTAATACCATTTGAATATTCATTTTCATTTTGATGAACTCTTCTTTTTACGTTCAAACAATGCATGGAAGAATGACTTGGAAAAAAACTTATGATTGCACCAACTACAAGAAAAGACCTCATGATAGTAAATATGGGCCCTCAGCACCCATCAATGCACGGCGTTCTTCGGCTGATCGTTACTCTCGATGGTGAAGATGTTATCGATTGCGAACCAATATTGGGTTATTTACATAGAGGTATGGAGAAAATTGCGGAAAATCGAACAATTATACAATACTTGCCTTATGTAACGCGTTGGGATTATTTAGCGACTATGTTCACAGAAGCAATAACCGTAAATGGACCCGAACAGCTAGGCAATATTCAAGTCCCTAAAAGGGCTAGCTATATAAGAATTATTATGTTGGAATTAAGTCGTATCGCTTCTCATTTGTTATGGCTTGGCCCTTTTATGGCAGATATTGGGGCACAGACCCCTTTCTTCTATATTTTTAGAGAACGAGAATGGATATATGACCTATTCGAAGCTGCTACAGGTATGCGTATGATGCATAATTATTTTCGTATTGGAGGAGTAGCTGCCGATTTACCTCATGGTTGGGTAGATAAATGTTTGGAATTTTGCGATTATTTTTTAATCGGCGTTGCTGAATATCAAAAACTTATTACACGTAATCCTATTTTTTTAGAACGAGTTGAAGGCATAGGCATTATTCAGGCAGAAGAAGCACTAAATTGGGGTTTATCAGGCCCAATGCTACGAGCTTCCGGAATAGAATGGGATCTTCGTAAAGTTGATCGTTATGAGTGTTACGACGAATTTGATTGGGAGGTTCACTGGCAAAAAGAAGGAGATTCATTAGCTCGTTATTTAGTACGAATGGGTGAAATGGCAGAATCCGTAAAAATTCTTCAACAGGCCTTAGAGGGAATTCCTGGGGGGCCATATGAAAATTTAGAAATACGCCGCTTTGATAGAATAAAAAACTCGGAATGGAATGATTTTGAATATCGATTTATTAGTAAAAAACCTTCTCCAACCTTTGAATTGTCCAAGCAAGAACTTTATGTAAGAGTTGAAGCACCAAAAGGGGAATTGGGAATTTTTCTGATAGGAGATCAGAGTGTTTTTCCTTGGAGATGGAAAATTCGACCGCCAGGTTTTATCAACTTGCAAATTCTTCCTCAGTTAGTTAAAAGAATGAAATTGGCTGATATTATGACGATACTAGGTAGCATAGATATCATTATGGGAGAAGTCGATCGTTGAAATGATAATTGATACAACAGAACTACAAGCTATCCATTCTTTTTCCGAATTTGAATCCTTAAAAGAAGTCTATGGGATATTATGGACACTTTTCCCTATTTTGACTCTTGTATTAGGAATTACACTAGGTGTACTAGTAATTGTTTGGTTAGAAAGAGAAATATCTGCAGGAATCCAACAACGTATTGGACCTGAATATGCCGGGCCTTTGGGAATTCTTCAAGCTCTAGCAGATGGGACAAAATTACTTTTAAAAGAGAATCTTCTTCCATCTAGAGGAGATACTCGTTTATTCAATATTGGGCCATCCATAGCAGTGATATCCATTTTTCTAAGTTATTCAGTAATTCCTTTTAGTTATCGACTTATTTTAGCGGATCTTAGTATTGGTGTTTTTTTATGGATCGCCATTTCAAGTCTTGCTCCCGTTGGACTTCTTATGTCGGGATATGGATCAAATAATAAATATTCCTTTTTAGGTGGATTAAGGGCTGCTGCTCAATCAATTAGTTATGAAATACCATTAACTCTATGTGTATTATCAATATCTCTACGTGTGATTCGGTGAGACATAAACTTTCCATATTTCTTTCTAGCAAGAAAGTGGAATATCTATTTTTTATTCAGCGTCGGAGTTGATAAACTAAACCGGATAGTTAGATGAGTGAAATCAAACGGTTTCCTAATTTGCTGTTAAAGCCATTCAATCTCATTTCCTATGTACAAGAATTAAGCCAAAGTAAACAATATGAGTTCTTATGTTTATTTTACCCCAAGTTAGATTGGTTGATTAGTAATCCTGGCTTGAAGCGGGTTCAAAAGACCAACCTCCGGGTTTTTTCTATTTTACTATCTATTACCATGGATGTATTAGTATTAACCTACTGGAAGATTCAAAAAATGAGTGGATGGTTAGGAAGACTAAGATACACAAAGGATTAGTAATGGAGATTATATAACCTTTCCAAGAGGATATTTATACCAAAGTAATTCGAATTGGGGCTTTAAGTTGTGTAGAAATTATTAAGAAGTACTCCCCTAGATTTTGATCCAGAGTATCTTCCTATCCACCGATTAAGTAAATAACTATCAAGAACGAAGAAATCTTTTATTTGGGTAATGCCACCCGCCCCCTTTTCCCGGGAAAGTAGAATAGGAACGAACAAACGTGGAACGACTAGAATTGCAAAAAGAGATCCATTTTTCTATTTTATCGATAGAAATAGAATCTTTGTTAGAAAATAAAATATCGAATTTCGTAATAAAAAAAAAATAGGTGGAAATATCTCTGTGCTATTCCTCAAAAAAATTTTTTTATTCAAGGATAAAGTTATTAATCAACAAAGAAAAATACAAACTTTTAAAAGATGAGATCAATTCAGAAGCACTTTTTTTATTATAACTAGCAGACGGGATTTCATAGGTTGAATTCTAGGCTTTAGGATAAGAGTTTGACTCTCTATTGATCAGGAATCTCACAAAGGGATCAAGATCAAAATCCAAAATATTGAAAGGCCCTTAGAATTTTTTGTGACCTACGAGGAGCCGTATGAGGTGAAAATTTCATGTACGGTTCTGTAATAGCGACGGGAACAGTGATGTTATCGCCGACTATGATTATCTAACAGTTCAAGTACAGTTGATATAGTTGAAGCGCAGTCCAAATACGGTTTTTGGGGATGGAATTTGTGGCGTCAACCTATAGGGTTTATCGTTTTTCTAATTTCTTCTTTAGCCGAGTGTGAGAGATTACCCTTTGATTTACCAGAAGCAGAAGAGGAATTAGTAGCGGGTTATCAAACCGAATATTCAGGTATAAAATTTGGTTTATTTTACGTTGCTTCCTATCTAAATCTACTGGTTTCTTCATTATTTGTAACAGTTCTTTACTTAGGAGGTTGGAATCTTTCTATTCCCTACATATTCGTTCCTGAACTAAATAAAAGAAGTCAAGTTTTTGGAACAATAATAGGTATCTTTAGTACATTAGCGAAAACTTATCTGTTCTTGTTCATTTCTATTGCAACAAGATGGACTTTACCGAGATTGAGGATGGATCAATTATTAAATCTTGGGTGGAAATTTCTTTTACCTATTTCTCTAGGTAATCTATTATTAACGACTTCGTTCCAACTTTTTTCACTGTAAAGAACTAGAATTTTTCTATCTTCAAAACTTGTCTCAAACAAGAGAAAGAAACAAGTATAAAATTATTTATAGATATTCCGATATGTTCCCTATGCTAACCCAGTTCTTGAATTCTGGTCAACAAACAATACGAGCTGCCAGGTACATTGGTCAAGGTTTCATGATTACCTTGTCCCATGCAAATCGTTTACCTGTAACTATTCAATACCCCTACGAAAAATTCATTGCATCAGAGCGTTTCCGGGGCCGAATACACTTTGAATTTGATAAATGCATTGCTTGTGAAGTATGTGTTCGTGTGTGTCCTATAGATCTACCCGTAGTTGATTGGAAATTGGAAACTGATATTCGAAAGAAACGATTACTTAATTACAGTATTGATTTTGGAATTTGTATATTTTGTGGTAATTGCGTTGAGTATTGTCCAACAAATTGTTTATCAATGACTGAGGAATATGAACTTTCTACTTATGATCGTCACGAATTGAATTATAATCAAATTTCTTTAGGTCGATTACCGGTGTCCATAACGGGCGATTACACAATTCGAACAATTTCGTTGAATTCACCTCAAATAAAAAATGTATAAAACCCTTGGAATTCCAAATTCCAAATCACTTTGGAATCGAAGGGAATCGGGTTTTGTTTGTTCAAGATAAATGAGCGATTGGTTGTCGAGAATCATGGTTCATTTGGAATGAAAATTGATTTCTATTCGAATTTCGAATAATGATTTTTAAAAATTCAAATATAAAATTTCAAACTATGTTTTCGAGAATAAGAGTAGATCCAATAACTGGATCTACCTCCATCCACAAAATAGGATAATTCACCCTTTTCCCGTTCGATTCAACAAAGTCATGAAATATTTGGATTTACTTTTTCTATAAAAAAATGGATTTACCTGGACCAATACACGATTTTCTTTTAGTTTTTCTGGGGTCGGGTCTTATATTAGGAAGTCTGGGAATAGTCTTATTTCCAAATCCAATTTACTCGGCCTTTTCATTGGGATTGGTTCTTTTTTGTATATCCTTATTCTATATTCTATCGAATTCGTATTTTGTAGCTGCTGCGCAGCTCCTTATTTATGTAGGAGCTATAAATGTTTTAATTATTTTTGCTGTCATGTTCATGAATGGTTCAGAAGATTACGATTTCGAAGATTTTCAGCTTCGGACCGTTGGGGATGGAATTACTTCCATAGTTTGTACAAGTCTTTTTTTTTCACTAATTAGTATTATTCTAGATACGTCCTGGTATGGGATCGTTTGGACTACAAAATCAAACCATATTTTAGAGCAAGATTTGATAAGTAATAGTCAACAAATTGGAATTCATTTATCAACAGATTTTTTTCTTCCATTTGAACTTATTTCAATAATTCTTTTAGTCGCTTTAATCGGTGCGATTGCTATAGCTCGTCAATAATATATTATATATAATAATTAATAATATATTTTTAAGTTTTTAAGGAAGAATTCTCAAAAAAATTAAGGAAAAAAGAATATAATACTTTAATTTGAGTGCCCGTCTAAGACGAAAATTGAATTAATTTCTTTTTAGATTGATCTATTCCCAACCAATTCCCTTGTTTTCTTCCATACGTATTAGAGTTGACTGGATTGAATTATTGTTCAGATTGAAATGAATCAAGATTGATAAGGAGTTGAGTAATGATGCTCGAACATATACTTGTTTTGAGTGCCTTTTTATTTTCTATTGGTATTTATGGATTGATCACAAGTCGAAATATGGTTAGAGCCCTTATGTGTCTTGAACTTATATTAAATTCGGTTAATATCCATTTTGTAACATTTTCTGATATGTTTGATGATCGTCAATTAAGAGGAGACATTTTCTCCATTTTTCTTATAGCTATTGCAGCCGCTGAAGCAGCTATTGGATTAGCTATTGTTTCATCGATTTATCGTAATAGAAAATCTACTCGTATTAACCAATCCAATTTGTTGAATAAATAAAAAAAATATGAATCATAGAAAAGAAAATTCGAATAGTCATAAATTACTTCCAACTGGACGGTTTTATATGAGTAAGGTATGATCATGTTTGCCAAAACATAAGAAATCAAAGCACTTTTGCACCCGCTCAGAAACAATTCAAGTACTCAAGTACATTGATTCGGATCACTCATTGATTCGTCTGGTATCTAATTAGATTAGAAGCTTGTTATAAGTTAGTTTATACTAGACCGAAAATTCATGATGTTAAAAAAGATACAATGTCACACTCAGTAAAGATTTATGATACATGTATAGGATGTACTCAATGTGTCCGAGCTTGCCCGACCGATGTATTAGAAATGATACCCTGGGACGGATGTAAAGCTAAACAAATAGCTTCTGCTCCAAGGACTGAGGACTGTGTTGGTTGTAAGAGATGTGAATCCGCCTGTCCAACGGATTTCTTGAGTGTTCGAGTTTATTTATGGCATGAAACAACCCGTAGTATGGGTCTAGCTTATTGATACGTTCCATAAAACTCTACTTAAAATCCATAAATCCATTTTTTTTTACCGACAAAATCCGTGCTCAAACTATTTGTATTTAATTTTGCGCACGGATTTTTATGGCCCAAGTCTATCTTGTCTTTACCACGAATCATTTTCCTTTCTTAACAATAATTGTTGTTTTACCAATATTTTCAGGTTGCTTAATTTTCCTTCTTCCACATAAGGGAAATAAAGTAATTCATTGGTATACTATATGTATTTGTATTCTAGAACTCCTTCTAATGACTTATGCATTCTGTTATCATTTCCAATCGGATGATTCATTAATCCAACTAGAGGAGGATTATAACTGGATCCAGTTTTTTGATTTCCATTGGAGACTAGGGATAGATGGGCTCTCAATAGGACCCATTCTATTGACGGGATTTATCACTACTTTAGCTACCTTAGCGGCTTGGCCGCTTACTCGAGATTCTCGATTATTTAATTTCCTGATGTTAGCAATGTATAGTGGGCAAGTAGGATTGTTTTCTTCTCGGGATCTTTTACTTTTTTTCCTCATGTGGGAGTTAGAATTAATCCCCGTTTATCTACTTGTATCCATGTGGGGAGGAAAAAAACGTCTCTACTCCGCTACAAAATTTATTTTATACACAGCAGGGGGTTCTGTTTTTCTTTTACTGGGAGTTCTTGGCGTCGGTTTATATGGTTCTAATGAACCAACATTAAATTTGGACATAGTATCCAACCAAACCTATCCCTTAGCTTTGGAAATACTATTCTATATTGGATTTTTTATTGCTTTTGCTGTCAAATTACCAATCATACCATTACATACATGGTTACCAGATACCCATGGAGAAGCACACTATAGTACTTGTATGCTTCTAGCCGGAATCTTATTAAAAATGGGAGCGTATGGATTAGTTCGAATCAATATGGAATTATTTCCCCACGCGCATTCTATATTTTCTCCTTGGTTAATGATAGTAGGCGCAGTACAAATAATTTATGCAGCTTCAACATCTCTGGGTCAACGGAATTTAAAAAAAAGAATAGCCTATTCCTCTGTATCTCATATGGGTTTCATAATTATAGGAATTGGTTCTATCACCGATATGGGACTCAACGGGGCGCTTTTACAAATAATCTCCCATGGATTTATTGGTGCTGCACTTTTTTTCTTGGCTGGAACAACTTATGATAGAATACGTCTTATTTATCTTGACGAAATGGGTGGAATAGCTATCTCAATGCCAAAAATATTCACGATGTTCAGTAGCTTTTCAATGGCCTCTCTTGCATTACCAGGTATGAGTGGTTTTGTTGCTGAATTAATAGTATTTTTTGGATTTATTACTAGTGAAAAATATCTGTTATTAACAAAACTATTAATTACTTTTGTAATGGCAATTGGAATGATATTAACTCCTATTTATTTATTATCTATGTTACGTCAGATGTTCTATGGATACAAGATATTTAATGTTTCAAATTCCTATTTGTTTGATTCTGGACCACGAGAGTTATTTCTCTCGATCGCTATTTTTTTACCAATACTAGGTATTGGTATGTACCCTGATTTTGTTCTTTCACTCTCAGTTGAAAAGGTTGAAGCTATTCTATCTAATTTTTTTATAGAAAGTTTTAGTTTTAATGAATTTTAAAACTATTTCTCGTACAATGAGAAGAAGAAGAAAAAGCCTTCTTCTTGTGATACATTAAGTTGAAATTCATTTTGAACTGGCAGGAACCCCGGCGAATCACTAAATATTTGATTCACCTCGCTCTTGCCAGTTCACACCAAATTCTTTGATCGTATACGCGCCTTAGACTTTCCTACTTTACGAACTCCCACATTCCATTATAATGAAAATGAACCATAACTATGTAGTCCTATTCCTAATAAATTGACCCCAAAATAGCATATCCAAATTATAAGAAATCCAATAGATGCCACAATTGCTGAATTTCTACCTTTCCATTTTTGATTTGTTCGAGTATGCAAATAAATCGCGAAAACCAGCCAAGTAATAAAAGCCCAAGTTTCTTTTGGGTCCCAACTCCAATAGGATCCCCATGCTTCGTTAGCCCACACGGCTCCAGAAAGAATTCCTATGGTTAAAAATATAAATCCTAGACTAATAACTCGATAACTCCAAAAATCCAATTCTTGAATCAATTGCGATTTGTAATAATTCTTTGTAGAAAAAAAACAAGTATTTTCTAAAAAATGACTTCGTTCAATCATTAAATCGATTTCACCGAATAAAAGCGATCCATTCGAATGGAATAAATGATTACTTGTAGTAATCAAATGTCTCTTTTTTCTAACTGTAATGACTAGAAGTGATACGGATAATAATGATCCGCACAAAAGGGCTGCATAGCCTAATATCATCATGCTTACGTGCATTATTAACCACTCCGATTGAAGAGCGGGTACTAATATTGCGGATTCCCGTATTTCCGTTAAAAGGCCTGAAGTAGCAAAGCCTTGGGTAAAAAGAGCACTGAGCCCAATTATTGGGCTTATAATATTTTTCTTTTTTTTGAAATATGGAACTATTTGAAAAAGGGAAAAACTCCATGACAGGAAGATTAGTGATTCATATAGATTACTTAGTGGAAAATGTCCCGAATAAATCCAACGGGTAACTAATAATCCCGTTATGCAAAAAAAAGTTATTATCATGCCCCTTTCGGATGAATCATACAGTTTTACAATTTCATCAACAAAAAAGCTTATCAAATGAATTGATATTAGAATGGAAACGATCGAAAAAGAAATCTGAGTAAATATATGCTCTAAGGTTGAAAATATCATAAAAAATTTTTAAAAGGAGGAGTCCTTGAATTATAGAATCTAAATATCCAATTGAATTCATTATAGGATTCAATGACTTTTTTAGTCGATGACATGCCGCCACTCGGACTCGAACCGAGATGCTTTAGCACTGCTTCCTAAGAGCAGCGTGTCTACCAATTTCACCATAGCGGCTTGTCTTGAACTGATAATAGCCTATGAATAAGCAATCGTCTAGATTTAACAATTCAATTCTATGGAATGTTTTTTAGGAAAGATTCAAATAGATAGATAAAATTTCGTTACATAGGTATTTGAAGGTTCATTAGTTTAGTTTAAGATCTTCGTTTTTCTTGAATTTGATACTCTGAACTCTTGTAAAACCAAACTGCCCTAATATCTATAGCTGAATAGCTGAATTAAGGGATAGAACCCAAAAGAAAATTTTTTTTTTATGGATTTTTTATCATTCAAAATTTATACATATTCTCCAAAATATCTTACCTAAGTCTTTTTTTTTGGGGGGGTTGATAAGAAGAGATATATCAGGATTTATATACGAATTCAAAGAAACTAAAAAAAAAAAAAAGAAAATTGGAAAATAGGTCGATGGGGAAAAAGATTCCCCACCTTGGTAATGAAAAAAGAAATCAAATTCTATATGTGTTTTTTTTTTGAATTTTTAAATTAGGTTTCGGTAAGGTAAAGAAAAGAAAAGAATTCTTGTTCTACATAGAATGAGAATGAAAATATGGAATTTTGTAAATGAGCTAAGTCTATTTTTTACTCAGGTTGATTCCAACCCTTTAGGCTTTATTATTTTTGATTTGTTTGTTGCACAAAAAAACTTTTGGAATTCCCAGTAGAAAGAGATTTCCCCAAGGAAAACGCTTTTACCGCTGCCCAATACCCCTTCCTTTTCCAACAATTTTTACGAATACGCTTTTTTGATGCAGAAGTACGTTTTTTTGGAACTGCCATTTCAATTTTAAATTGAGAGATTACTCATTGGTATAGCTGGATGTGAAAGACATTTAGTGTTTACAAAAAAGCGGCGCTTTGCTAATTCATTGTATTTTTTTTTTTAGAAAATATTTTTTTTCTAAAAAAAAGAAAAAGAAAAGATAGGTGAAAGGTATAGGAAAATTACACAAAATAGTAAAGAATATTTTTTTTTATTTGTTTTTTTCACCTCTTAAAGTTTAAAGTATCCTAAAAAAAATTTTCGTTTTGCTTGATATCTTTCTTTCCCATTATTTCCCATTCAAATCGATATTTTTCGATATTTTAGAATAAAATTTATGGATCCTTTAATGCAAAAGAAAATGGAATTCATTGAACTTAAGAACTTAATATATACAAAAATGAATATCGACTGCCTTTACTCTCCTATTGAATTTAGATGCAATATACAATACCTCGAGACCTCAATAAACTAAAAATTTTTAGTATGTTTAATTAATACTAAAAACTTTCTTAAATTGTTTGTCAAACTCAGAAAAAGACTTAATTTGGAGCTTTCTTCGCAATTTTCAAATTCAAAGGAAACTTTAAAGTTTTTTTCTATTTTTCTATGATTTGACCAATTGTAACTTCTTGATTTGAATATTTACCAGAAAGAATACATAAAAAGAAAATACAAATTCAAAAAATTCTATTTATGTTCGCGCATATCTTGATTTTTTATTGACTCTTTTCAAAAGAGGGAAAATCCGGCGAATCGGAAATCATTAATATGAATTAAGAATTATTATTAATTAAGAATTAAATTTTTATGGAACAGACGTATCAATATGCGTGGATCATACCTTTTGTTCCACTTCCAGTTCCCATCTTAATAGGAGTAGGACTTCTTCTTTTTCCGACAGCAACGAAAAATCTTCGTCGTATGTGGGCTTTTCCGAGTATTTTATTGTTAAGTATAGTCATGCTTTTTTCAACGAATCTGTCTATTCAGCAAATAAATAGCAATTTTATTTATCAATATGTCTGGTCTTGGACTCTCGATAATGATTTTTCTTTAGAACTAGGCTACTTGATCGATCCACTTACTTCTATTATGTCAATGTTAATCACTACTGTCGGAATTATGGTTCTTATTTATAGTGATAATTATATGGTTCACGATCAGGGCTACTTGAGATTTTTTGCTTATATGAGTTTTTTCAGTACTTCAATGTTGGGATTAGTTACTAGTTCCAATTTGATACAAATTTATATTTTTTGGGAATTGGTTGGGGTGTGTTCCTATCTATTAATAGGTTTTTGGTTCACAAGACCTCTTGCAGCAAATGCTTGCCAAAAGGCATTTGTAACAAATCGAGTAGGAGATTTTGGTTTATTATTAGGAATTTTAGGTTTTTATTGGATAACGGGTAGTTTTGAATTTAGGGATTTATTCGAAATATTCAAAAATTTGATTTTAAAGAATGAAGTAAATTCTCCCTTTGTTACATTGTGTGCTGCTCTAGTATTTGCTGGTGCAGTTGCTAAATCTGCACAATTCCCTCTTCATGTATGGTTAGCCGACGCTATGGAAGGACCCACTCCCATTTCAGCTCTTATACACGCTGCTACTATGGTGGCAGCGGGTATTTTTCTTGTAGCTCGTCTTCTTCCTCTTTTTATAGTTATACCTTATATAATGAATTTTATCTCGTTGATAGGTATAATAACAGTATTATTAGGAGCTACTTTAGCTCTTGCTCAAAAAGACATTAAGAGGGGTTTAGCCTATTCAACAATGTCTCAATTGGGTTATATGATGTTAGCTTTAGGAATGGGGTCTTACCGAAGTGCTTTATTTCATTTGATTACTCATGCTTATTCAAAAGCATTATTATTTTTAGGGTCTGGATCTGTTATTCATTCAATGGAAACTATTGTTGGATATTCTCCAGATAAAAGTCAGAATATGGTTCTTATGGGTGGGTTAACAAAATATGCTCCGATTACCAAAACATCTTTTTTGTTAGGTACACTTTCCCTTTGTGGTATTCCCCCCCTTGCTTGTTTTTGGTCCAAAGATGAAATTCTTAATGATAGCTGGTTCTATTCGCCTATTTTCGCAATAATAGCTTTTTCCACTGCAGGATTAACGGCATTTTATATGTTTCGGATCTATTTACTTACTTTTGAGGGGCATTTAAATGTTTATTTTCAAAATTATAGTGGAAAAAAAAATTCCGCTCTATATTCAATATCTATATGGGGTAAGGGGTATGCAAAAAAAATGAACAAAAATTTTCGTTTATTAAGGATGAAAAATGAAAGTTTGTCTTTTTTG